TTTTAGATTAATAAAGGTACGAGCCCTTTTGTACATTTCAAGTTATACATTTCAACTTGAATTAGGGATTCCTCGTACAAATACAATCGGTCAGTCATTAAGTACATATACACATCTGGTTATATATGTATTAGCATTATGTATTAGAAATAATAAAGAAGGAGGATAATTTAAAATGCGAGATCTAAAAACATATCTCTCCGTGGCACCGGTAGTAAGTACTCTATGGTTCGGGTCTTTAGCAGGTTTATTGATAGAGATCAATCGTTTTTTTCCGGATGCGTTGATATTCCCCTTTTTTTCATCCTAGTTATTGATATGGTAGTATGGTAGGGGGAAGAGGATTAGAGATAGAATCAAATATCTGTAACTAAACCCTTCCCTTCTTTTTTTTTTTTCAAATATACGTTAGAAAAACAAAAAAGAGATTCCCCCTCGGTGAAACTAGTAACTTGGGCCAGGCTCCAATTAAAATAAAATGTAATGGTTGGGGCAACAATATAATAGAAGATACTTAAATAAAAATTAAATGCTGTACGGCAATTAAAAATCTGAAATCTAGTAATATAGTTAGAAATCACTATATTACTTAACTTATTAATATATTGGTATTATTACTAGAATTGATAATTGATTTATTGCAACGAAATAGTTCTTTCATAATTAGATTTCGAGTTACCCGTTTTTTTTGTTCCTTTCTTCGTACTCGTTTCGGATCGGAAAATTTTAGAATTGAATGAATCAAAAACCAAAGGAGGTTCATGGCCAAGGGTAAAGATGTCCGAGTAACGGTGATTTTGGAATGTACGAGTTGTGTTCGAAATCGTGTTAATAAGGAATCAACGGGCATTTCCAGATATATTACTCAAAAGAATCGACATAATACACCTAGTCGATTGGAATTGAGAAAATTCTGTCCCTATTGTTATAAACATACGATTCACGGGGAGATAAAGAAATAGATCGAACCGGTTCGGTCGCTCATGTGTCAGTCTTCCGTTCCAAGGAAGATCAAAAATGACATATTAGATATATCTAATAGATATTAATTTTAATATAAAAAAACCCAATCCTATTTCGATCAGATCACCCGTGATGGAGAATTAAGAAATAGGATTAGGGTCTTTTCTTTAGGATAAGGAATAAACAAACCATGGATAAATCCAAGCGAATCTTTCTTAAATCCAAGCGATCTTTTCGTAGGCGTTTGCCTCCGATTCAATCGGGGGATCGAATTGATTATAGAAACATGAGTTTAATTAGTCGATTTATTAGCGAACAAGGAAAAATATTATCTAGACGGGTGAATCGATTGACCTTAAAACAACAACGATTAATTACTATTGCTATAAAACAAGCTCGTATTTTATCTCCGTTACCTTTTCTTAATAATGAGAAACAATTTGAAAGAAGCGAGTCAACCGCTAGAACTACGGGTCTTAGAACCAGAAAAAAATAGGCTGACTCTTGAATTGAATCAAAAAAATTCCAACCTAAACCAAAACTCCAATGCGGATTGACGCCTTTTTTTCTAAAAACAGGAAATAAAAATTGGATTGTCGTGTCGTTTGAAAAAAAAAAAATGGGAATAATAAGAAATATTTTTTATTGAACGTGGTTCTTCATTTTGCCGACTTTTTCATATTTTATCATACTAATTTCTACTCCACCTTCCCAGAGTTCATTCTCCAGGGAACTTCATTTAAACCATTCCAACGGATTCCCTTCACTCTCTTTATTTTATGATCTCGTTGGAAATCATATAAAGACAACTCTTATTTAATATAGCTATTTGTGCAAGTATTTTACGATTAAGAAGCAACTGTTTCTTGTACATATTGTGTATTAATTTACTATAACTAAAGTATACTTTATTGTTTCGAATTACTGCATTTATACGAGTGATCCACAAACGACGAAAATCTCTCTTTTGTCTACCCCTATCCCGATGAGCCGAAACCAAAGCTCTTATTTTCTGTTGAGTAATAGTCCGAGTAAGTCTTGAATGAGCCCCTCGAAAAGTTGATGCAAATAAACGGATTTTTGTTCTACGTCTTCGAGCTATATACCCTCGTTTAATTCTGGTCATTGAATAAATGAAACTTTGAGGAATAACTAATTGATTTCTTTTCTTTCAGTTATTCCCTTCCCGTGGCCTAGTCTATTAATAACAAAACGGATTCTTCCAATGTATAAAATAAAAATTCCAATGGCTTTTGCTACTCTAACCTTCCCGACCACGATTTTTTTCTAGGCATTTCACCTAGAAATAAAAATAGTATTGATACTAGGTATCAAAAACACATAGTAAATAAAAAAGTAATAAATAAAAATGGATTCATAGTGGGTTCCGTCGTTTCTATGGTTACTTCTTAAACGGCGAGGCCCTCTCTATACACCGGAGCCCTTCCTTCATTTAATCAATGTTATTATTAACTTGTACAGTTCACACTCGTTTGCTCTACCATAATTATCTAGTATTAGGTCTTTCACAACGAGATCTATTTATACAGTAACGGTATTTAATTATGAAGATTTGCTGAGTAGCTGACCCTGTTAGTCCGTTCTTGCAAGAATAAGGTCTAAATTTTGGACTTTTTAAAATAAGATTTCCCCTGCTTAATGAATACCATTTGCTATCAGTGGGGAATCTTTTCTCATCTGAAATTAAAAATTTAGGTGATTGGATTTGCACCAACGGGAACCATACATTTGATACCTCAATGGAAGGGTAGATCTTTTTTTAAGATATTGAATATTTAATGGAGTTCGTCCATTCTAGCCTACTCACTGGTACGAATGGATTGGTGATACTGGATCAATTGTTTTCTTTGTCCTAGTCCGTGGTCTGAACGAGTCGCACATACACCCTAGTACATGTTCCTCGTCGCTGAGGACATCCTCCAAGAGCGGGGGATTTCGTGACATTTCTGATTGGCTGTCTTGTGTTTCTAATAAGTTGTTTAATAGTTGGCATGTTGAATCATATATATAATGGGCTGGTTTAGATCGATCTTAACCGGATGCTTCGGAATTCCTTTTTTTTTTTCTATAGTTTGAATTTCTATATTAAGAAATTAATAAATAGAATATTAAATCCGGTAAGAAGATAAAATACCAAATCACGAATTCATGTGAAATCCTTGTTCTTTTTCTTTTTTATTCAGTCGCTACAAGATCAACAATTCCATGAACTTGGGCTTCTGTTGCTGACATAAAAACATCTCTTTCCACGTCTTCGGATACAACCCATAAGGGTTTGCCTGTCCTTTGTGCATAAACCCTTGTGATGGTTTCGCGCAGCTTCAGCAGCTCTTCCGCTTCCAGGACAAATTCTCCCGTCTGTGCCTCATAAAAAGAACTAGCAGGTTGATGGATCATTACCCTGATGATATAATATATGATATAACATAAAAAATGTTTCTTCTATACTCGCAGGATGAAAGTGAAAGGTGAGGAGATAAAGAAAAATCAAAAAAAAAAGGTATAAGTGAACAACCGTACAGGCATCTTTTGCGCATTGCATACGGCTCTCTAATGGAATTTACTTTTTTACCTTACCTTACTTTACTTTACTTACATCGAAGAAATATAAAATACATGATAGAGTCTATCGGACTCGGGTTGGTAAATGATCCAATAACCACCCTTCCTTTTGGAGTAGTTCAAAAATACTATGATGGTTCCGTTGCTTTAGATATTTATTTCGTCTGTTATTTAGCAATCCCAAAGTTTCTTTTTTTTTTTACTAAAAAAAACAAGATTTATTTTCATATTTTTTCTTAACCTAAATGTTGTTAAGATTAAGAGTCCCTTGGTGTGAAAACAAAAAAGTTTGTGACGCTGAAATAGGCCTCCCGATAGATTGGCTAAAATCGAAAATGCCTTTTTATCTCATACTACTCTTTCGATACATAATCTAAGGGTTAAAAAAATTTTCTCATATCGAATTCGAAGTGCCATGCTATTATTACTTAATATTGATATTTCATTATAGTGCGAAGGCATAGTTTTCTTTTTTCTTTCAACTCAAATAAAAAACTCATTGGCGCCGAGCGTGAGGGAATGCTAGACGTTTGGTAATTTCCCCTCCGACAAGAATAAAAGACCCCATCGAAGCGGCTAACCCCATGCATATTGTCTGTATATCTGGTCGCACAAATTGCATAGTATCATAAATAGCTACTCCGGGTATTACCCATCCGCCAGGAGAGTTTATAAACAAATACAGATCTTTGGTATCATCTTCTATGCTGAGATATACCATAAGACCAATAAGTTGATTCGAGATCTCGCTATCAACCCCTTGGCCTAAAAAAAGTAATCTTTCTCGATAAAGTCGGTTGATTGGGATAAAATGGTATCCCTTCGAAACCGTACATGCACCTTTTGATGCATACGGTTCAACAAAAATCATGAAAAAAGGAATCAATGTGTAGATTCTAGCTTTTTTTTCATAACAGGTTTTTAAAACTTATATTTTTTAACTTAATAATTAATAAAATAAATGGACTTTTCTTTCATTTTTCAAGAAAGATGAGTTTTTGCCTGCTTTGTTTATCTAAAAAAAAAATTGCTAAATTTATCTGACTAACTTTTCATTGATGTAGTGTTTCATCGAAATACGATCTAAATCGCGATGTAATTTTCTTGTTCCTGACTGGGCTTCTTCAATTTTTTTAGGTTTCTGCTCTACTCCGAGTAAAGATCCGCCCGATTTGGATTTGTACATATAGGACAAATGCTGCAATACCACATCCTTTTGCTGCGACTTCCCCATTTTTTTTTTTTTTTTTTTCAATTTATTTCATGTCTTCCAACAAATATTCAACGCATTCCTCATATTACTCGATTGATTAACAGTTTCAGATCACTTCTATTTCTCAATATCTAAATAAGTAGAAATAATATCTAAAAAAAATATCTAAATCGAAATTAAATAGAAATAACTAAAATATGATATAAATATGATATTTAAGTCGTAATCATAAATATATTTAGTACAAATTGGTTTTATTTCTAAACGGAGCCTGGATATTTCATTTGATTGGTCTAACCAAGCCAACCATAAATTATTCTAATTGATAATATTAATCCGTATACCCTCCCTAAAAAATGGATCTAATTGCACTTCACGCTCCAAATTTTTGATAATTGAATCAATCTTTCTCGGGCGAAAGAGGGGACATCTCGATCGGGGAAGAGAACGGGGAAATACCGTATGCCCAATATATCTGACAAGTCGCACTATACGTCAATCCACACTGCATCTTCCTCTCCCGGACTTCGAAAAGGTACTCTTGGAACACCAATAGGCATTAAATAAAAGAAAAATTAAGTACTATATCTCACTTTGATGTGAAAGCGTAACAGTGGGTTTAGTGGCCTAATACTATTAATTTTAGTATCCTACTTGATAAAAAAAAGAAGACAAAATGAATAAAGGAAAATTCTTACAAATGAGTCCTTTGAATGATGAACAAATATATATACATTCACTCATATAAAATGGTATCAACCCCCCTACCATTGCGTATTGTTACTTATCGGGTGTAGAATAGATCTGCTTCTTTTTGTTCCTACGAACAAAATAGTTTCATTATTACTAAAAGTAATTAGTACGAAAAGTATTCAAACAATATAGTAATCCTTTTTCCGAGAAAATACCCTAAAAAAAGGGTCTATAGCAGAGCTTTTTCCAATGCAATAAAGTTACATTGTGTCTATTTTTCGTTGATAAAGGGGTATTTCCATGGGTTTGCCTTGGTATCGTGTTCATACTGTCGTATTGAATGATCCCGGTCGTTTGATTGCTGTCCATATAATGCATACAGCTCTGGTTGCTGGTTGGGCCGGTTCGATGGCTCTATACGAATTAGCCGTTTTTGATCCCTCTGATCCTGTTCTTGATCCAATGTGGAGACAGGGTATGTTCGTTATACCCTTCATGACTCGTTTAGGAATAACGAATTCATGGGGCGGTTGGAGTATCACTGGAGGGACTGTAACGAATCCGGGTATTTGGAGTTACGAAGGTGTGGCCGGGGCACATATTGTGTTTTCTGGTTTGTGTTTTTTGGCAGCTATCTGGCATTGGGTGTATTGGGATCTAGAAATATTTACTGATGAACGTACAGGAAAACCCTCTTTGGATTTGCCTAAGATCTTTGGAATTCATTTATTTCTCTCAGGGGTGGCTTGCTTTGGTTTTGGTGCATTTCATGTAACAGGATTGTATGGTCCTGGAATATGGGTGTCCGACCCTTATGGACTAACCGGAAGGGTACAGGCCGTAAACCCAGCGTGGGGTGTGGAGGGTTTTGATCCTTTTGTTCCGGGAGGAATAGCTTCTCATCATATTGCAGCAGGGACCTTAGGCATATTGGCAGGTCTATTTCATCTTAGTGTTCGCCCGCCCCAACGTCTATACAAAGGATTACGTATGGGAAATATTGAAACTGTCCTTTCCAGTAGTATTGCTGCTGTCTTTTTTGCAGCTTTTGTAGTTGCTGGAACTATGTGGTATGGTTCAGCAACCACCCCGATTGAGTTGTTTGGTCCCACGCGCTATCAATGGGATCAAGGATACTTCCAACAAGAAATATATCGGAGAATTGGTGCTGGCTTAGCCGAAAATCAAAGTTTATCCGAAGCTTGGTCTAAAATTCCTGAAAAACTAGCTTTTTATGATTATATTGGCAATAATCCGGCAAAAGGGGGATTATTCAGAGCGGGCTCAATGGACAACGGGGATGGAATAGCTGTTGGGTGGTTAGGACATCCTATCTTTAGAGATAAAGAGGGGCATGAACTTTTTGTACGTCGTATGCCGACCTTTTTTGAAACATTTCCTGTTGTTTTGGTCGATGGGGATGGAATTGTTAGAGCCGATGTTCCTTTTAGAAGGGCAGAATCAAAATATAGTGTCGAACAAGTAGGTGTAACTGTTGAGTTCTATGGCGGCGAATTAAATGGAGTCAGTTATAGCGACCCTGCTACTGTGAAAAAATATGCTAGACGTGCTCAATTGGGTGAAATTTTTGAATTAGACCGTGCTACTTTGAAATCCGATGGTGTTTTTCGTAGCAGTCCAAGGGGTTGGTTTACCTTTGGGCATGCTTCATTTGCTTTGCTCTTCTTCTTCGGACACATTTGGCATGGTGCTAGAACCTTGTTTAGAGATGTTTTTGCTGGTATTGATCCGGATTTAGATTCTCAAGTGGAATTTGGAGCATTCCAAAAACTTGGCGATCCAACTACAAAAAGACAGGTAGTTTGATAAAATATTGCTTTGTTTGTTACTTTTCGTTTTTAGTTTATTTGACTGACTAGAGGGTTGGGGTACCGGATAAATCTTGATTTTACATTCAGCTCGCTGCCTTTTCTTTGACTTTTGTTCTTTTTTTATCCGGGAGACGGTCCAAAATAAACAGGTATGGAAGCTATAATTGTAAACCACAATCGAATCTATGGAAGCATTGGTTTATACATTCCTTTTAGTCTCAACCTTAGGAATAATTTTTTTCGCTATCTTTTTTCGTGAACCGCCTAAAGTTCCGACAAAAAAGTAAAATGATTTTTCATTATCTCAATTGAAAGTAATAATCCTCCCATTATTGGGAGGATCATTACTTCGACTAGTCCCCGTGTTCCTCGAATGGATCTCTTAGTTGTTGAGAGGGTTGCCCAAACGCAGTATATAAGGCGTACCCAGTAAAACTTACAAGTAAACCAGATAAAAAGATGGCAACTAGAGTTGCTGTTTCCATTATTATAGAGTTTTAAGACATTATATAGTTTTAAGACCACAATGGATCTATGATAAGATCATTTATTTACAACGGAATGGTATACAAAGTCAACAGATCTTAATGAATATAAAATATTATGGCTACACAAACCGTTGAGGGTAGTTCTAGATCTGGCCGTCCAAAACGAACGAATGCCGGGAGTTTATTGAAACCCTTGAATTCAGAATATGGTAAAGTAGCTCCCGGTTGGGGAACTACTCCTTTGATGGGTCTCGCAATGGCTCTATTTGCAGTATTTCTATCTATTATTTTGGAGATTTATAATTCTTCCATTTTACTGGATGGAATTTCAATGAATTAGATTTATAAGAACCATTAACTAGCTTTTTCACTACTTAAAGTGAAGCATTTAGTTTTCTGATTTTTATCCCATTCTATTTTGGTAGTTCGACCGTGGAATTTCTTTTTTCTGTATTTCCGGAATATGAGTGTGTGACTTGGTATAATTGATCCTATGGCTAGTACAGAGAATAAATCTGTCATCTTGATAGAGACGGTTTTACTTCGTCGGATATTTATTTTAGTATCTGGAGCACGGAATGGAATATATGAAATAGATTACAAAACATTAAAACTATGATTCATACTTAATAGTCAGACCCCGTGGCCGGACTTCAAAAAAAATTTAAAGAGTTAATAGAAAGATTTTTATTCTTTCAAACTTCCATTTATGCTTATTTTGATCAAGGGACAAAGATTTCTTTTGATTTTTCGTCATTAGATCTAGTGATTAAATAAGTGATGATCCAACGGTTCGTACTCAGGGAATTTTTGGACTTAGTTTGAGAAGGTTTTATTGAATCATCGTGGTTCTAGTATGAATCTGAGGTTTTAATCGATTCATAGGGTCTTAACAAGAGAATTCCTATCAATTAAGAAAAAACAGTAGTAAAGCCGCATTACACATAAATAACAACAAAGCAAATAGGTAAATAGAAAATTCAAGAGGCCTATAACGATCAACATCTCAATATAGAGACGATTGAGCCGACTTGATTTTTTAGCATTATAACCACAAAGAATAGTTTTCGGGTTTTTTTATTCTTTCATATCTTAAGAAAAAATAGAATCATAAAATTAAAAAATTTCAAACTTTCTATTGCACACATCCATTAGAACTATAGTATTGGGGTGTTTCTGTTTGAGCCGTACGAGATGAAATTTTCATATACGGTTCTCGGGGGGGGTCTCCGTGGTTTACCTATCTCAATAAAATCTATGACTGGTTCGAAGAACGTCTTGAGATTCAGGCAATTGCGGATGATATAACTAGTAAATATGTTCCTCCTCACGTCAACATATTTTATTGTCTAGGAGGAATTACGCTTACTTGTTTTTTAGTACAAGTAGCTACAGGGTTTGCTATGACTTTTTATTATCGTCCGACGGTTACAGAGGCTTTTGCTTCTGTTCAATATATAATGACTGAAGCTAACTTTGGTTGGTTAATCCGATCAGTTCATCGATGGTCGGCAAGTATGATGGTCCTAATGATGATTCTGCACGTATTTCGTGTGTATCTCACTGGTGGTTTTAAAAAACCTCGTGAATTGACTTGGGTTACAGGTGTGGTTTTGGGTGTATTGACCGCATCTTTTGGTGTAACCGGTTATTCCTTACCTTGGGACCAAATTGGTTATTGGGCCGTAAAAATTGTAACAGGCGTGCCCGATGCTATTCCTGTAATAGGATCGCCCCTGGTAGAGTTATTACGCGGAAGTGCTAGTGTGGGACAATCCACTTTGACCCGTTTTTATAGTTTACACACTTTTGTATTACCTCTTCTTACTGCCGTATTTATGTTAATGCACTTCCCAATGATACGTAAACAAGGTATTTCGGGCCCTTTATAAGGAAGACTCTATATCATTAATATATATGACCCATTACTATTTTGAATCAATCATTTATCACTTGGGGTAGGAACAATAGTATTTTATTGCTACAAATATGGATTATTGAAAAAAATAAGACATGTATTTGGATATTTCTCTTCAACTCTACAAAAATATATATTTTTGACACTTATAGTTGAAGCGAATTCTCCGAAGCTAAAATGGATTATGGGAGTGTGTGACTTGAACTATTGATCGGGCCGTGCAGATACATAGCTTTATCTGCCACATTTGAATTTACAAAAAAAAAATGTGTCTTTGTTCCAACCATCGCGTAAGCCCGGATAGGCTGGT